AAGCAAAGCTCTTCTCATCGCAATGCCTATTGTGTCCGCCTGTCCTTTCATAAGTGGAGACAGAATAAAGCGCCCGTAATAAAGACGTTTACTGTCTGTTCTTGATTCAACACACTTCCACTGCAGTGTCCGAGTAGATACTGTTACTTTCTCTCGAACCATAGTAATAATATTTTATTTGATTGAATTATTTATTTCTCTTGTTTCTCTTGAAATTTCTTCACTCTTCATTTCTACACACGTCTTTTTTTTGGAGGTCTACAGCCATTATGTGGCATGGGGGTTACATCCCGCACAAAAGTTAATAGTATACCACTTCTACGAATAGCTCGTAATGCGGCGTCTCTTCCGAGACCGGGACCTTTTATCATGACTTCGGCTCGTTGCATACCTTGATCGACTACTGTACGAATAGCATTTGCCGCTGCAGTTTGAGCGGCAAAGGGCGTCCCCCTTCTCGTACCCTTGAATCCACAAGTACCGGCCGAGGACCAGGAAACCACCCGACCCCGTACATCTGTAACCGTGACAATAGTATTATTGAAACTTGCTTGAACATGAATAACTCCCTTTGGTATTCTACGTGCACTTTTACGTGAACCAATACGTACATTTCTACGTGAACCAATTCTCGGTATAGCTTTTGCCATATTGTAGCATCTCATAAATATGAGTCAGAAATATATGGAATATATCCATTTGATGTCAAAACAGATTCTTTATTTGTACGTTTAGCCCTTTAGTGAGTCTGATTATCCTTGTCTTTGTTTATGTCTCGGGTTAGAGCAAATTACTCTAATGCGCCCCCGTCTGCGAATTAGTCGACATTTTTCACAAATTTTACGAACGGAAGCTCTTATTTTCATATTTGTCATTCCTTATCTTAATTCTGAATCTACTTCTTGGTAGAAAATAAGTTTCTTTTAATTTTTCATCTCGAATCGTATTGAATAAAAACCACCTAATCTTTCGAATCCTTGTTTCGGAGTCGATAAATTATACGTCCTCTGGTTGAATCATAACGACTTACTTCAATTTTGACTTTATCTCCTGGCAGTATCCGTATAAAACTACGTCGGATCTTTCCTGAAACATAACCTATAATCAGATCTTCATTATCTAACCGAACCCGGAACATGCCATTGGGAAGCGATTCAGTAATTAAACCCTCATGAATCCATTTTTGTTCTTTCATTTCAGGTAAAGCCCCCTTGAAGTATCAACTAATGTAGGAGAAACGATATTAGACAACTCACCCCTTTCTTTTTTTTTTACAAATAGGAAAGGGTTTCGGATCCCATTTGGATATTAAAAGGATTACCATATATAACATAAAATTTCTCCGCCGATTCTTTTTAGTCGAGCTTCCCGATCTGTCATTATACCTCGAGAAGTAGAAAGAATTACAATCCCCATTCCCCCTAAAATTCTAGGAATTCGTTGAGAGTTAGAATAGATTCGTAGACCGGGCCGGCTGATCCGTTTTAAATTTAAAAAATTTCTACAGGTATGGGGTCTTTTCCTATTCCTTCTATTATGTCGCAGGGTTAAAACCAAAAAATTTTTATTTTTTTCTCGATGTTTTCTGACGTTTTCGAGAAAACCTTCTCGGAAAAGTATTTTAACAACATTTTCGGTAATATTAGTAGATGCTATGCGAACAACTCTTTTTCTATCCATATCCGCATTTCGTATAGAGGTTATTATCTCAGCAATAGTGTCTCTACCCATGATGAACTAAAATTTTTGGTGCCTCAAAGTTGGATATAATTAACATGTTTTTCTTTTTTTTTTTTTATTGGTTTCTGAATATGCATTTTTCAAGGTATATGCGTGAGACATAATCTACGAATTAATCTAGTTCTTAATCTATTTCTTTTCAAATATCCCAAAGATATCAGGATCCCATTTTATTTTATAATACCTCGGGAGCTAATGAAACTATTTTAGTAAAATTGAATTGTCTCAATTCGCGGGGGATTGCACCAAAAATTCGAGTTCCTTTTGGATTTCCTTCTTGATCAATCACAACTGCAGCATTGTCATCATATCGTATTATCATACCGCTGTCACGTTTAAGTTCTTTACAGGTACGAACAATTACAGCTCTTACTACTTCTGATTTTTCTAGGGGCATATTTGGTACTGCTTCTTTGATCACAGCAACAATAACGTCACCAATATGAGCATATCGGCGATTACTAGCTCCTATGATTCGAATACACATCAATTTCCGAGCTCCGCTGTTATCTGCTACATTTAAATGGGTCTGAGGTTGAATCATATGAATTTTTGAGTCTATTCTTCCAATGCAAAGGATGAAGAAAATAAAAGAAATATTGTTTGTCCAAAAAAAGAAACCTGCGGTTTTCTTTCATTCCCAAGACTCATTTGTGTTGGTTCTACATTTTTATCCCGAAATAATAAATTGAGTTCGTATAGGCATTTTGGATGCTGCTATTAAAATAGCCCTTCTAGCTATATTTTCAGTTACTCCGCCCATTTCATATAGTATTCGCCCCGGTTTAACAACAGCTACCCAATATTCAGGGGATCCTTTCCCCGAACCCATACGTGTTTCGGCGGGTCTTATTGTAACTGGTTTGTCTGGAAATATACGGACCCATATTTTTCCACCACGGCGTGCATTTCTTGTCATTGCTCGTCGACCCGCTTCGATTTGTCTAGATGTGATCCAAGCAGGCTCAAGCGCCTGAAGAGCATATTTACCGAAACAAATATGATTACCTCGATAAGATATTCCCTTCATTCGTCCTCTATGTTGTTTACGGAATCTAGTTCTTTTGGGGTTATAGTTGATGGTTGTTTCGGAAGTCCATCTCTACTACAGAACTGGACGTGAGAGTTTCTTCTCATCCAGCTCCTCGCGAATAAAAGGATTCTAAATGGAATTTCAATTAATTTGAATAGATATTAGAACATTTTTATAAAAAATTTGATAAAAAAATCGTTATCCAGGTTTACCAATTCAAATTCAAAAAAAAAAGTGATCGCGGGCGAATATTTACTCTTGCAATCTCTATTTCAGTCCTAGCACTTGTTCGTCATTTCTCCGAATAGATGAATTGATTTCTGGTTCATTTCGCCATCCCAACGAGTGAATCATTAAGATTCATTTGTTCAATAAAATCTTTTGCATTCACAGGTTCCTTCGTCCCCACCACTTCGTACTAAATGGTTAGGTCAGAATTCTACAACGAAGCTTCTAATCCAATTTATTCTTGAGTCAATCTTCTTAATCTTTATTGGCTCGAAGCTCTTGAGTTTTTTCTTCTATAATCTATAAGAAGGATTCATTTAATATTTCATTATGGATGAATCAATTAGTATTGATGCTTTATTACACTGTCTTTTATGAGAGGACTCATAGACCTTACATATTGGAATTCTATATCATTGATATTTTTTTATCTCTTTCTCTCACCCTTCCATTTATCCACACTCTTGTTCTGTATTTTGCTTTAAACTTAGAATTCATTAAAGTTGAATTCTAAAAAAATTTCAGTTGCTACAAAGATATGACCGATTTGGCATATCTTGACAGGTTCTTTAGATCCAGATAATATGAAGCGATGGGTTGGTTTTCATACTACTGGGCCGGTCTTTTTTTAATCCCAACCCCCTAAAAAAACCAACGAGTCACACACTAAGCATAGCAATTATATCAAAACAAAAGGTCAATCTAATTTTTATTCAACCCTATAGAATTAAAAGAATTAAAGAATTCGGAATTTGTTTGATTGGCCAGAAAAAGAATGAATGAGTTTCCCCCTTTTTGTTCTATCGACGGAAAAACAATGAAAGTTTTGTTATTCCTCTTCCTTGTCTATAAAAATCCAAATTTTGATGCCTAATACCCCATAGATAGTCCGAACTGTATAGGAACAATAGTCAATTTTAGCGCGAATGGTTTGTAGGGGAACCCGACCCTCTCTGATCCATTCGACACGTGCAATTTCTTTTCCGTCGATACGCCCTGCAATTTGTACTTGAATTCCTTTTGTATCTGCTTGTTCAGTCAATTCAATAGCCTTTTTCATTGCTTTTCGAAATGAAACTCTATTCTTTAATTGTCCGGCTAGAAATTCTGCAAGAATATTAGGATTTCCATAAGGTTTTGCAATTCTTGTGATAGCAATGTTCAGTTTTCGGTTCACATAATGAAATTCTTTTTGTAGATTCATCTGTAATTCTTCGATTCCTCGCGGTCTACTTTCGATTAATAACTTTGGGAATCCCATAAAGATTATGACCTGGATCAAATCGATTCTTTTTTGAATCTCTATGCGGGCAATTCCTTCGGCACCGGAGGATATTCTCATATTCTTTTGAACATCATTTTTGATAAAATCTCTTATTTTTTGATCTTCTTGTAGACCCTCAGAATAATTTTTTGGTTGTGCAAACCAAAGGGAATGATGGCTTTGGGTTGTACCAAGTCGGAAACCAAGTGGATTTATTTTTTGTCCCATACTACCTCACTATTATACGCATCGTGATATACCATAGTTGTCTTTTTCCATCTAGGGTTTTTTAAAGAATAGAAAGATATATCTTCATATTCATCTAAAGATATATCTTTCACTACAATAGTTATATGACAGGTAGCTTTTTTTATCGCATAACTACGTCCTCGAGCCCGGGGTTTTAATTTCTTCGCGGCAGTACCCTCGTTAACCTCAGCTTTACTAATTACTAAATTGGCTTCGTCGGAACCCATATTGAAACTCGCATTTGCTGCTGCAGAATAAACCAATTTGAAAATGGGATAACATGCTTTATAGGGCATGAGTTCTAGTATCATAAGTGTTTCCTCGTAGGAACGGCCCCTAATTTGATCAATTATTCTTCTTGCTTTGTCAGCGGATAACGATATATGTCGACCCAAAGTGTATACTTCTGTTTTTTTCTTCTTTAGCATAAGGTTTCTCTCCTACTAATGAATCATAAGTATCTATCTATATGTTTTTTAAGATAAG